ATAACGGATGGTATAAATTTAGCAACACTTTTCCCTCAGGATCTGTTGCAGGAAAGGGATAATGTGCGACTTCAAGTTGTCAATTATATCTTTTATGGAAATGGCAAAGCCACTCGGGAAATTTCTGACACAAACATTCAATTAGTTCGTACTTGTTTAGTATTGAATTGGAACCAAGACAAAAAAAGTTCTTCTATCGAGGAGGCCGGGGCTTCCCTTGTTGAAGTAAGAACAAATGGTATGATTCGAGATTTTATAAGGATCGATTTAGCAAAATTCGCTTTTTCGTATATGGGGAAAAGGAATGATCCCTTATTTTTTAATGATGATGGACCATATCATACCAATATGAATCCATTTTATTCCATTTTTTCAAAGACAAAACTTCAAAAATCATTTAACCAAAATCAAGGAACTGTTCGTACGTTGTCGGGTAAAAATAAGGAATGTCAACCTTTTCTAATTTTGTCATCATCCAATTGTTTTCGAATAGGTCCATTCACATTCAACGGTGTAAAATATCACAAAGAATCAATTAAAAAAGATCACCTAATTCCAATTAGGAATTCATTGGGCCCTTTAGGAACAGCCCTTCAATTTGCGAATTTTTTTTCATTTTACTATTTAATAACTCATAATCAGACCTTGGTAACTAATTATTTACAACTTAACAATTTAAAACAAACCTTTCAAGTACTTAATTTTAAATATTATTTAATGGATGAAAATGGGAGAATTTATAATCCCGATCCATGCAGTAACATCATTTTGAATCCATTAAAATTGAATTGGTATTTTCTTCATTACAATTTTTGTGAAGAGACATCCACAAAAATTTGTCTTGGACAATTTCTTTGCGAAAATGCATGCATAGCCAAACACCAACCGCACTTAAAATCGGGTCAAGTTCTAATTGTTCAATTTGACTCTGTAGTAATAAGATCGGCTAAGCCTTATTTGGCCACCCCAGGAACAAGAGTTCAAAGGCATTATGGGGAAATCATTTATGGAGGGGATATATTAGTTACATTTATATATGAAAAATCGAGGTCTAGTGATATAACACAAGGTCTTCCAAAAGTGGAACAAGTCTTAGAAGCTCGTTCGATTGATTCAATATCCATGAATCTAGAAAGTAGGATTGATGGTTGGAACGAACATATAACAAGAATTCTAGGGAATTCTTGGGGATTCTTGATTGGAGCTGAGCTAACTATGGCGCAAAGTCGTATTTCTTTGGTTAATAGGATCCAAAGGGTTTATCGATCCCAGGGGGTGCAGATCCATAATAGGCATATAGAACTTATTGTACGTCAAATAACATCAAAAGTCTTGGTTTCAGAAGATGGAATGTCTAATGTTTTTTTGCCCGGAGAACTAATTGGGTTGTTGCGGGCGGAACGAACGGGGCGCGCTTTGGAAGAAGGGATCTGCTATCGAGCTATCTTATTGGGAATAACGAGAGCATCTCTAAATACTCAAAGTTTTATATCCGAAGCGAGTTTTCAAGAAACTGCTCGAGTTTTAGCAAAAGCAGCTCTCCGGGGCCGGATCGATTGGTTGAAAGGACTAAAAGAAAACGTTGTTCTGGGGGGGATGATACCTGCCGGTACCGGATTCAAGGGATTCGTACACCGTTCAAATCAACAAAAGAACATTTCCTTGAAAACAAAAAAAAAGAATCTATTCGAGGGAGAAATGAGAGATATTTTGTTTTACCATAGAGAATTATTTGATTCTTGTCTTTCAAAGAATTTCCACGATAGACCAAAACAACAATGATTTCTGGGATTTAATACAAGAGATTCATCCTTTTTATCTTCTCTGTATTTGTTATGGTTATTTAATTTAGTAATAAAATAAAGAAATTCAAATAATAACAAATAGAAAGAAATTAGTGGTTTGGGTTGTGTATCAATGGCCAATCCGCCTTAGAAAAGAAGGTTCCGTTGGAACAATTACTTATTTCAGGATACCTCGTCTCTTTATTAAATAAAAAAAGGGAAAGTGTGGGGAGAAATGACAAGAAGATATTGGAACATCAATTTGGAAGAGATGATGGAGGCGGGAGTTCATTTGGGTCACGGGATTCGGAAATGGAATCCTAGAATGGCACCTTATATCTCTGCAAAACGGAAGGGCATTCATATTATAAATCTTACTAGAACTGCTCGTTTTTTATCAGAGGTCTGTGATTTAGTTTTTGATGCAGCAAGCAGAGGAAAACAATTTTTAATTGTTGGGACAAAATGGAAAGTAGCTGATTCAGTAGCACGGGCTGCAATAAGGGCTCGATCCCATTATGTTAATAAAAAGTGGCTTGGAGGTATGTTAACGAATTGGTCCACTACAAAAAGGAAACTTCAAAAATTCAGGGACTTGAGAGTGGAACAAAAGACGGGGAGACTCGCCCGTCTTCCGAAGAGAGATGCAGCCATGTTGAAGAGACAATTATCTCACTTGCAAAGATATCTGGGTGGGATTAAATATATGACAGAGTTACCTGATATTGTAATCATCGTTGATCAACAAGAAGAATATAAGGTCCTTCGAGAATGTATTACTTTGGGAATTCCAACGATTTGTTTAATCGATACAAATTGTGATCCGGATCTCGCAGATATTTCGATTCCGGCGAACGATGATTCTATAGCTTCAATCCGATTCATTCTTACCAAATTAGTATTTGCAATTTGTGAGGGCCGCTTATATAAGAAATCCTTGATTCAAGATAAAATCAAAAATTGACTTCGTAAACTCGATAATAGAATCGGTTACTATTCCTGAATCTCAAAAAATATATAAAAACGACTGGGGATTTTATGTGATTAATCGGTATCCTAAATATAAAATTCAAGTAGACAAGTCGAGAAATAGATAATAGATGGTTGAATCAAAATAATTTCTTTTAAAGTGATATTTCAGTCAGAGGACAATATGAATGTTCTATCATACTCAATCAACACGCTAAAGGGGTTATACGATATATCCGGTGTGGAAGTAGGCCAACATTTCTATTGGCAAATAGGGGGGTTCCAAATCCATGGCCAAGTACTTATTACTTCTTGGGTTGTAATTGCTATCTTATTAGGTTCAGCTGCTATAGCTGTTCGGAATCCACAAACCATTCCGACTGGCGGTCAGAATTTCTTTGAATATGTCCTTGAATTCATTCGAGACGTGAGCAAAACTCAAATTGGAGAAGAATATCGCCCCTGGGTTCCCTTTATTGGGACTATGTTTCTATTTATTTTTGTTTCTAATTGGTCAGGGGCTCTTTTACCTTGGAAAATCATACAGTTACCTCACGGGGAGTTAGCCGCACCCACGAATGATATAAATACTACTGTTGCTTTAGCTTTACTAACGTCGGTAGCCTATTTCTATGCGGGTCTTACAAAAAAAGGATTAGGTTATTTTGGTAAATACATTCAACCAACTCCAATTCTTTTACCCATTAACATCTTAGAAGATTTCACAAAACCTCTATCACTTAGTTTTCGACTTTTCGGAAATATATTAGCGGATGAACTAGTCGTTCTTGTTCTTGTTTCTTTAGTACCTTTAGTGGTTCCTATACCTGTCATGTTCCTCGGATTATTTACAAGCGGTATTCAGGCTCTTATTTTTGCAACTTTAGCCGCAGCTTATATAGGCGAATCCATGGAGGGCCATCATTGATTAGTCTTAGAAAGAGTCCTTTTTTTAGCTTAGATCAAGGCAATATATGTGTGGCTCAAGATACTCTATTCTATCAGGATAATCTCTTTCTATTTTCTAAATATACAAATAGAGTCTACGATAATAGAAAAACGATCTTCGAGAAGTTTCAACTAAAGGGGAGTTGGTTAGTAGAGAGGGGTCGCGCCAGGTATGATGTGTAATCCAATGGCTATAAGTTAACTCTTGTAGATTAGATGTTTCGAAGAATGATTCGAAAATCCGATTGAATTTAAGATAGAATGGGCAGTTTACGTTATGGAAGAAAGATATGTATATTTGATATTGGATATTGACAAGTTATATATGAACTAATATTTATATTTCATTAGCCCTACTTGTCTAAATTAAGATAGGTATGATATGCCAGTCGAAGCCCTTCCGTTTCGTTTATGACTGTAAATTGAATGAATAAACAGAGAAAATAAAGAAAAAGATCGAAGAATGATTAGAAAAGGAAATGAAAAAACTCAAGTTGGATTGATTCGGAAAGACTCTACAAATAGGAAATAAAAAAGATGAAGTCTTTCTAATGATCTAATGATTCAATAATATTCTTATTTCTATTTCAATTTGGAGTTTTTAGTTATTTTGACTAGATGAATATTAGCAATAGAATAATTAAGTCATAATTCATTGGTTGATTGTATCATTAACCATTTCTTTTTTTTTTGTGTGAGGAACTTATCATGAATCCACTGATTTCTGCCGCTTCCGTTATTGCTGCTGGATTGGCTGTAGGACTTGCTTCTATTGGGCCTGGAATTGGTCAAGGTACTGCTGCGGGCCAAGCTGTAGAGGGTATTGCGAGACAGCCCGAGGCAGAGGGAAAAATACGAGGTACTTTATTGCTTAGTTTGGCCTTTATGGAAGCTTTAACAATTTATGGATTGGTTGTAGCATTGGCGCTTTTATTTGCGAATCCTTTTGTTTAATCCGAGAAAAGAAAAAGAAATAGGGGAAATACATATTTCTTTTCGCGTATTGGACTTGCAGGTTGCTTTTTCACATTATATCAAAATATCGTTCCCACACAATTACTTATTCGTTGAGAAACTAACCTGCGGGAAGGACTGATTTGAGGATGAGGAATTAGTGTTACTCACTTCCTTTCTTCCTTCCCCCTTTTAGTCCAAAGGAGAGGTGTTGCAACAAAAGAGGTATTTCGCAATTCACATGAAACCTAGTACCTAATTCTATTCCAATAAGTCTTATTCTTATTGTTTATTGGGAATCTCAATTAAAAAAAGACAATTCATTTCGAAATTGAATCGATTTTT